TACACAGTGGCATTTTGAGACACTGTATATACACGACACATATCGCAACTTGTTAAGTACGTCAATCGAGCCTTTCATGGTTTTGGGGTTTGACATGAATTGTTAAGGTGATCGGGGCGTAAGGGGGTAGGGGGGTTTGTCGCGCGAAAGCCTTCTCCTAATTTAGTTAAAAAGGGGGGTAATAATAGGAGTAATAGGGTTAAGTACGAATATGTTATGCACATGATAACAGTTATGTGATTCTTCTATTAATGTTGGTGAAGTATTCCATATATATTGTTACCTAGCAAGAAAATGTACCACCCGGGCGAGTAACATTAGGAGGGAGTCGCCAAATGCCAAATGAAAGATACCCAAAAAAAAAAATACCCCATGCCTTGTGAAAGGAACGCTCGGCATGCGGGGTTAATGAGGAGTATGGTCGCCACCATTAACTTATGCAAGGTTAAACCACTAAATGGGTAAATATAAATCTGTGACCCTGAAATAGGAACCAAATGCCAGGAATAGTTCACTGTGTGAAACCCCCACAATTTGTGCCCGTGATCTTATCATGGATGTTGTACAATTATTTAGATTGGTTGGTGGTCTCTTACCAACCAATTACCATAAGTTGATATATATTTTTTATTATATCCAAGAAGATGTTGTTCTTATATTAGTGGGGAATTTTTCATTTTATGTTTTAATGGATGGATGATAAATATCTATTATTCTTAATATAATTAATTCTTATTTATTTCTTGTTTATTACTAATTTTATTATTATTATTTCTTGTTAGTTTTATTAAATTTAGAGGTAAACTTATTATTAATTCTATTTTTCAGGAATTTATTTGTTAAGATCAATATAATTTCTTAAACCATTCTAGAATGTGGATTATACATAATATGTATATATACCATATATTTATGTAATATTATACATATTATGTATATAAACCATATACCTATGTAATATTATACATATTATGTATATACACCATACATGGGTACATTTATAGGTGATAAAATAATATTTGGTTTTAATTAAGGACCTGGTGTATTTAATATATTTTTTGATTATTTATCATAATTAAGTATAAAGACTGGTAAGTATTAATTATCGCAGAAAATAGTTTAGTTTAGAATTCTAGCTTTGGGAGTTAGAGGTGGAAGTTAAAATCTTTCTTTTCTGGGCCTTAGGGGGGATTTTAACCTCCAATCTTCGGATTACAAAACCGATGCTTTGATTTAAGCTACTAGGGCAGTTTCATTCAAGGGCTTTGTTTTCTATTCATCCTGCTAGGGGCGCAAGAATTAGGAATAATATAAAGTATAGGGCTGAGGCCACTTGTCCAATAATAATAAATGGGTGTTCTACTGGTATCCCTCCGATTCAGGTTAGGATGATGACGTCTGCCACAAGAGTCCAGAACAAAAATTGTGTGATGGGTCGGAATGTTAGTCCTCGTTGCTTAGAAGTGTGTAAAATGGGGACTACTATTAGTACTAAAATAGAGAATAGTAGAGCCAATACTCCCCCCAGTTTATTTGGGATTGATCGTAGAATAGCGTAGGCAAACAGGAAATATCATTCTGGCTTGATGTGGGGAGGTGTAACTATTGGGTTTGCAGGGGTAAAGTTGTCTGGGTCTCCTAAGAGGTTGGGGGAGAAAAGAGCTAGTGATGTTAAAGCTAGGAGCATAACTGCGAACCCCAGGAGGTCTTTGTAGGAGAAGTAGGGATGGAAAGAAATTTTGTCTGCATCGGAGTTTAATCCTGCTGGGTTGTTAGACCCTGTTTCGTGGAGGAAAAGTAGATGTAGGATGGTGGCCCCGGCAATAACAAATGGGAAAAGGAAGTGGAAGGCAAAGAATCGGGTTAGAGTGGCGTTATCAACTGAGAATCCGCCTCAGATTCATTGAACTAGCATGTTTCCTACGTATGGGACGGCAGATATAAGGTTAGTAATAACTGTTGCCCCTCAGAAAGATATTTGTCCTCAAGGAAGAACGTATCCGACGAAAGCAGTCATTATAACAAGTAGGAGAAGAATGACCCCAATGTTTCAGGTTTCTTTATAGAGATATGAACCATAATAAAGTCCTCGGGCGATATGTGCATAGATACAAATAAAAAAGAATGATGCTCCATTGGCGTGCATATTTCGGATTAGTCATCCGTAGTTTACATCTCGGCAGATGTGTGTTACAGATGAGAAGGCAGTTGCAATGTCTGAGGTGTAGTGTATAGCTAGGAATAGTCCAGTTAAAATTTGTGTAGCAAGGCACAGTCCAAGAAGTGATCCGAAATTTCATCAGGCTGAGATATTTGAGGGAGCAGGAAGGTCAACTAGTGCGTCGTTGGCGATTTTAAGGAGGGGGTGGGTTTTTCGTAGGCTTGCCATTAGGTTTCTGTAGTTGAATAACAACGGTGGTTTTTCAAGTCATTAGTCTCGGTTAAAGTCCGTGTAGAAATTATGTTATTTTTTGCATTTATATATTTAGTGGGGTTTGTTTTGGGGATAATGGGGGTAGCTTCCAACCCTTCTCCTTATTATGCGGCTTTGGGCTTAGTATTATGTTCTGGTTCCGCTTGTGCTTTTTTGGCTATCTGTGGTTTAGGGTTTTTAGCTTTGGCTTTATTTTTAATTTATTTAGGGGGGATGTTAGTAGTATTTGGGTATACTACTGCTTTGGCGGCTGATCCGCATCCTCAGGCTTGAGGGGATGTATCTGTACTTGAGCAGTTTGTGTTCTGTTTTATGGTAGTGGTGGTAGGGTTTTTGTATGTTTCTCCTTTAGTTGTTGATTGATCAGGGGGTGTTTTGAGTGGTTGCAAGGAGCTTTTGATAGTTCGAGCTGAGATTGGAGGTGTAGCCATGCTATATTCTGTTGCGGGGCCAGTTTTATTGCTTTGTGCTTGGGCTTTGTTACTAACGTTATTTGTTGTATTGGAGTTAACTCGAGGTCACAGTCGAGGGCCACTTCGGGCAGTTTAGTATATTGCTAGGAGTGTTGCTAAGGTGGCTGTAGCAAGGAAAATAGTAAGGTAGGTTTTAATCATTCCTTGCTGGGCGTCGCTAGTTAGGGTCGATATTTTTAGTTGAAGGGATGAGAGTCCTTTAGGACCTGCCTTTTCAAACCAGGTTTGATCCACTATTTGGTTGGCTATGGTTTGTCCTAGGTTGAGTGTAAGTTTAGGGATAATTCGATGTACTGTGGCAGGGAAGTATCCTAGTATGTTGGAGAAGTTGTGTAGGTTAATGGTGGGGGTCGTTTTGAATTGTTTTGAGGTTAGGCCCGCTAGTTCAATGGCTGTGAAAAGTCCAATTATTGTAACTGTTAGGGCGGCTATTTTTAGGGGGAGTGGCATGGTTATGATGGAGGTTTTGGTAGGGAGGGTATTAGAAGTAAGGACTAGTCCGGCTACAATGCTACCTCAAGCTAGTCGTTTGATGGGGTTGATTACTGCGGGGTTGTTTTCGTTGATTGGAGAGAGAGGTAAAAATCGGGGGGTGCCTATAGTTACAAAGAAGACTACTCGGAAGCTGTAAATGGCGGTGAAAGAGGTGGCAATTAAAGTTAAGATAAGGGCTCAGGCGTTGAGGTAGGAGGTGTTAAGGGCTTCAATAATGGCGTCTTTAGAAAAGAATCCTGCTAGGAAGGGGGTTCCTGTGAGTGCTAGGCTTCCGATTGTTAAACAAGTAGAAGTAAAGGGGGCGAGGTTGTGTATTCCTCCTATTTTACGAATGTCTTGTTCATCGTTTAGGCTATGAATGATTGAGCCGGAGCAGAGGAAAAGTATTGCTTTGAAGAAAGCGTGTGTGCAGATGTGGAAGAATGCTAGTTGAGGTTGATTGAGTCCAATGGTTACTATTATAAGTCCGAGTTGACTTGAGGTAGAAAATGCAACGATTTTTTTAATATCATTTTGGGTAAGAGCACAGGTTGCGGTAAATAAGGTAGTAAGTGCGCCTAGGCAGAGGCAGATGGTGAGGGCTGTGTTGTTTGTCTGAGTGAGGGGGTGCAGTCGAATTAGTAGAAAAATTCCTGCAACTACTATAGTACTTGAATGAAGTAGGGCTGAGACAGGGGTTGGGCCCTCCATTGCTGAGGGAAGCCAGGGATGAAGTCCAAATTGTGCTGATTTTCCAGTGGCGGCAATAATTAGTCCTATGAGGGGTAGGGTTATGTCTGTGCCATGGGAGAGAGAAAAGATTTGTTGTATTTCTCAGGAGTTTAAGTTTATGGCAAATCATGCTATGCTTATGATAAGTCCAATGTCACCTACTCGGTTGTAGATGACAGCTTGCAGGGCTGCGGTGTTAGCATCTGCTCGTCCGTATCATCAGCCGATTAGTAGAAATGATATGATACCAACTCCTTCTCAGCCGATGAAGATTTGGAATATGTTGTTGGCTGTGACAAGAATAATTATGGCAATGAGGAATATTAATAAGTATTTGAAAAATCGGTTCATATATGGATCTTCATGTATATATCATGAGGCGAACTCTAAAATTGATCAAGTTACGTATAAGGCAATAGGGGTGAAGATGATAGAATATGAATCAAATTTTAGGCTAATGTTGATGTTAAATGTTGAAGTATTTATTCAGTGTCAGGTTGTGGTGATGGTTTCTATTCCTTGGTCTAAGAAGATAAATAGGGGGAGGAGGCTAATAAAAAATGATGTGCTGATTGCAGTTTTAACATGGGATATGGCCCATTGGGGGTCCTTGGTGTCTGGTGTAAGAGTGGTAAGAATTGGGTAGGCTAGTAGAATGAAAATTAGGGTTAAGGAGGAGGAGAAAATAAGGGTGGTTTGCATAGCTTCTGCTTGGAGTTGCACCAAGAGTTTTTGGTTCCTAAGACCAATGGATGGCTGTTATCCTTCAGAGGCCGAGGGAGCCACGGATTTTAGCCGTGGTGTTAAAGATTAGCAGTCTCTAGTGTAAGCGAACCTCTCTCGGTGGATAAGGGGGGTTGAACCTCTGTTTTTGGAATCACAATCCAACGTTTTGGTTAAACTATATCTACAGTAGAATCAGCCTCACATGAACTCAGGCTTAAAGATTAAAAGGATGATGGGAGTGAGATGTAGGGCGATCAGAAGATGTTCTCGTGTGTGGTAGGGGGTTAAACCAATGATGTGGGCTGGGGTGGGGCCGCGTTGGGTTATAAGGAACATGTATAATGAGTATCCGGCAGTAATTAAGGTGCCTGTTCCTGTTAGGATTAAAGTTCAAGGGGATCAATTAAATAGTGTTGTGATGATTATAATTTCTCCTATCAGATTTGGGAGAGGGGGTAGTGCTAAGTTAGCGAGGTTAGCAATGAATCATCATGTGGCTGTTAAAGGGAATAGAATTTGGAGACCTCGTGCTAGTACTATCGTCCGGCTGTGTGTTCGTTCATAGGCAGTATTGGCTAGGCAGAAGAGGGCCGAGGAGACTAATCCGTGGGCAATTATAAGAATAATTGCTCCGGTTAAGCCTCATGGGGTTTGAATAAAAATGCCTCCTGCTACTAACCCCATGTGGCTAACAGATGAGTAGGCAATTAGAGACTTCAGGTCTGTTTGACGTAAGCAGATTGAGCCTGTCATAATTACCCCCCAAAGGGCCAGTACGATAAAAGGGTAAGCTATTTCTTTAGTTAGGGGGTCTAAGATAGAAGTTATACGAATTAGGCCGTAGCCTCCTAATTTTAGTAGGACAGCAGCTAGCACTATTGATCCTGCGATAGGTGCTTCTACGTGTGCTTTAGGTAGTCAAAGGTGTACTCCGTATAATGGTATTTTTACCAGGAATGCTAAGAGGCAGCCTGTTCATCAGATTTTACTACTTCATGAGGTTAGGGTAAAGGTTTCGTTAAAATTGAGTGTAAGTATAGATAGACTACCTGTGGAGTTTTGAAGATTAAGGAGGGCAATGAGGAGGGGAAGAGAGCCCGCTAGTGTGTAAAATAAGAAATAAGTTCCTGCGTTAAGGCGTTCTGCTTGGTTTCCTCAGCGGGTAATAATAATTAATGTGGGGACAAGAGTTGCTTCAAATATTACGTAGAACATGATGATCTCTGTTGCACCAAAGGCTAGGATTAGGAAAGCTTGTAGTGAGGCAAGAAGTGAGATGTAGGTGCGTTGGCGGTGGATTGGTTCTGTTCGTGTGTGGTTTTGGCTGGCTAAAATTATGAGTGGAAGAAGTCAACATGAGAGGACTAGTAGAGGAGCGGATAAGGGGTCAATAGCCATATAAAAGTTTGGGAGGGTTCATCCCGTTTCTGTTGTTCAGTGAAGTCATGATAGGCTTAATAGTGCAATAATTAGGCTGTGGGCTGTGGAAGCTGATCATAGTCATTTTTTAGGAGTGATTCAGATAGTAGGAAATAGCATGATTGTTGGGATTAGGATTTTTAACATTGTAGAATATTTAGGTTTTGGATTTGATCAGATCCATGAGTGCGGGAGGTTGCAACAAGAATAGCTAGGCCAGTGCTGGCTTCACAGGCTGAAAAAGCTAAGAGAACAAGGGGGATAGCTGAAAAATTTGCTGTTTCTGTTATTAGGGTTCATAGGGAGAGGGCCATAAAAAGTGAGAGTATTATTCCTTCTAGGCATAGAAGTGCGGAGAGAAGGTGGGTTCGGCGGAGTGCCAAGCCTACAAGTCCTAGTGTGAATGATGTACAGAAGCTGAGGAAGGCTATAGTCATAAGGGAGTTATGGATTTTAACCATATTTTTCTGAGCCGAAATCAGAGGTCTTAAATTGGACTAATTCCCTATTCAGCTCATTCGAGTCCTCCTTGAAGTCATTCATACACTAAACCAAGTGTTAGAAGGATTAATACTCCAGTTGCTAGTGAAAATGTTTGTACAGGATTAAGAAGTTGGTTGGCTCATGGAAGAGGAAGAAGTAAGGCAATTTCTAGGTCGAAGAGCAGGAAGAGAATGGCGACTAGGAAAAATCGAAGGGAGAAAGGAAGACGTGCTGATCCTAGTGGGTCAAATCCACACTCATAAGGAGAGAGTTTTTCTGCATCGGGGTTCATTTGGGGGAGTCAAAATGAGACAATAACTAAGATGCATGATAGAAGGGTTGTAATTATTATAATTGATGTGAGTAGGTTCATTATCTTTCCTTGGGGTTTAACCAAGTCTAGGTGGTTGGAAGCCACCTGTACTGTCTTTTATACTAGAAAGATTATGATCCTCATCAGTAGATAGAGACATATAAGAAAAGTCAGACTACGTCAACAAAATGTCAGTATCAAGCAGCTGCTTCAAATCCAAAGTGGTGATTTGAGGTAAAGTGGTAGAGAATTTGTCGAATAAGGCAGACAGCCAGGAAAGTTGATCCGATAATGACGTGTAGGCCGTGGAATCCTGTGGCTACAAAGAATGTTGAACCGTATACTCCGTCTGCAATAGTAAATGGGGCTTCGTAGTATTCAAGGCCTTGAAGAAATGTAAAGTAGAATCCTAGGAGGATGGTTAGAGTAAGGGATTGAGTAGCTTGTTTTCGTTCCCCTTCTATTAGGCTGTGGTGGGCTCAAGTTACGGTAACACCTGAAGCTAAAAGGACTGCAGTATTTAAAAGTGGGACTTCAAAGGGGTCTAGTGTGGTAATTCCTGTTGGAGGTCAGCATCCGCCCAGTTCTGGTGTGGGGGCTAGGCTTGAGTGGTAGAAAGCTCAGAAAAATCCTGCAAAAAAGAATACTTCTGATGTGATAAAGAGGATCATTCCATAGCGTAGTCCTTTTTGAACGGGGGGGGTGTGATGTCCTTGAAAGGTGCCTTCTCGTACGATATCTCGTCACCATTGATATATAGTTAATAGGGTTAAGATTAAGCCTAGTGTTATTAGGGTGGTAGAGTGATAATGGAACCAAATAGCAGTACCTGATGTAAGCAAAAGAGCCCCTACAGCTCCGGTGAGGGGCCAGGGGCTTGGGTCAACCATATGAAATGCATGTGCTTGGTGGGCCATTAGACGTTTTCTTGTAGGTAGAGGCTTATAAGAAGAACAAAGACATATGCTTGAATCATGGCTACAGCTACTTCAAGGATTGTAAGAAGAAACAAGACTGAGGCTGTAAGAATGGCCACAGGTGGTATAAGAGGAAGGAGGACAAAAACTGCTGTAGAGATAAGTTGAATTAGAAGATGTCCTGCTGTCAGATTGGCTGTTAGTCGTACTCCAAGGGCTAGGGGTCGAATAAATAAGCTGATTGTTTCGATAATAATTAGGACAGGGATAAGGGGTACAGGGGTACCTTCTGGGAGAAGGTGTCCAAGTGCATGCGTAGGTTGATTGCGCATGCCTGTAAGTACTGTAGCTAGTCAAAGGGGTACGGCAAGGCCTATATTAAGTGAGAGCTGGGTTGTTGGGGTGAATGTGTAGGGAAGAAGTCCAAAGATATTAATTAAAAATAGAAAGACCATTAGAGATGTTAGTATTAAAGCCCATTTGTGTCCTGCGGGGTTAATTGGTATTAGGAGCTGGTAGGAGAAGCGGTTGAAGAATCAGGCTTGTAGTGTGATAAGTCGGTTGTTTAGTCATCGGGATGAGGGTGTTGGTACAAAAATTCATGGAAGTATAATTGCTACGGCTATAAGGGGGAGGCCTATGAGAATAGGGCTTTCAAATTGATCGAAGAAGTTTAGTACCATGGTCAGTTTCAGGGCTCAGGGGTAGCTTTTTCAGCTCCTATGGTAGTAGGTTCGTTATTAAAAGTGTGTGCTATTACTTTGGGTGGGATGATTGTTAGGAAAACTAGTCAGGTGAAGATAAAAATAGTGAATCAGGGCGCGGGGTTTAATTGAGGCATATCACTAAAGGTGGTTGGGGGCCACCAATCTTCAGCTTAAAAGGCTGATGCTACACCCAGTTTAGCTTCTTAGTGAGGCGTCTTCAAGTATTTTTGAGGATCAGTTTTCAAAGTGTTCAAGGGGGACAGCTTCTACTACAATTGGTATAAAACTGTGATTTGCACCGCAGATTTCAGAGCATTGTCCGTAGAATACACCTGGTCGAGAGGTAATGAAGGCAGTTTGATTTAGTCGTCCGGGTACAGCGTCTATTTTAACTCCGAGGGCTGGCACAGCTCATGAGTGGAGAACGTCTTCTGCTGTAACGAGGATTCGAACCGGGGATTCCATAGGGACTACTATTCGGTGGTCTGCTTCTAGTAAGCGAAATTGGCCGGGTGTTAAGTCTTGTGTGGGTACTATGTAAGAGTCAAATCCAAGGTCGTTGTAGTCTGTGTATTCGTAGCTTCAGTATCATTGGTGTCCGATTGCTTTAACTGTAAGGTGGGGATTATTAATTTCATCCATGAGGTAGAGGATACGAAGAGATGGAAGTGCAATTATGATCAGGATGACAGCTGGGAGGATAGTTCATACGATTTCAATTTCTTGTGAGTCGAGAATATATTTATTAGTTAGTTTAGTGGATACCATACAAACAATAATGTAAAGGACCAGTGTGCTAATTAGGAATACAATTATTAGGGCGTGGTCGTGGAAGTGTAAGAGTTCTTCTATAACAGGGGAGGCCGCGTCTTGCAATCCTAGTTGTGCGGGATGTGCCATTGAGCTCTGTTAAGACACGCGGGGGTCTAACCCACAATTTTGCCTTGACAAGGCAAGGTAATAATTTTACTAGTGTCTTATAAAAGAAAGTGGCAGAGTGGTGATGTAGTTGGCTTGAAACCATCTTATGGGGGTTCAATTCCCTCCTTTCTCGTTACTTAGCTTGGACTTGAACAAATGCTGGTTCTTCAAAAGTGTGATACGGCGGCGGGCAGCCGTGAAGTCATTCTACATTTGTCATAGTCAGTTCAACTGATGCAACTTCTCGTTTAGCAGCAAATGCCTCTCAGATAATAAATAGGAATATAATTACAGCTACTAGAGAAATTAATGATCCGATTGAGGAGACTGTGTTTCAAAATGTGTAGGCGTCCGGGTAGTCCGAGTATCGTCGGGGTATTCCTGCAAGACCTAGGAAGTGTTGTGGGAAGAAGGTGACATTAACCCCCAGAAATATGACTGCAAAGTGGATTTTTGTTCAGGTGCTGTGGAGGGTGTAACCTGTGAAGAGTGGGAATCAGTGAACGAATGCGGCCATGATGGCAAATACGGCTCCTATTGAGAGAACATAGTGGAAGTGTGCTACTACGTAGTATGTGTCGTGAAGGACAATATCGAGGGATGAGTTAGAAAGAACGATTCCGGTGAGGCCTCCGACTGTGAATAGGAAAATAAATCCTAAGGCTCAAAGTAGGGGAGTTTCCCATTTAATTGATCCTCCGTGTAGGGTGGCAAGTCAGCTAAATACTTTTACACCTGTTGGGATGGCGATGATTATAGTTGCGGATGTAAAGTAAGCTCGGGTGTCGACATCTATTCCCACTGTAAACATGTGATGGGCCCACACAATAAAGCCTAGGAGCCCGATTGCCATCATAGCCCATACCATGCCTATGTACCCGAAGGGTTCTTTTTTCCCTGCATAATAGGCTACGATATGGGAAATCATCCCAAATCCTGGGAGAATTAGGATATAGACTTCGGGGTGGCCGAAGAATCAGAAAAGGTGTTGGTAGAGGATGGGGTCTCCGCCCCCTGCAGGATCAAAGAATGTTGTATTGAGATTACGGTCAGTAAGAAGCATAGTAATTCCGGCAGCCAATACGGGGAGTGATAGGAGGAGAAGAACAGCTGTTACAAGGACTGACCACACGAATAGGGGGGTTTGATATTGAGAGATTGCGGGGGGTTTTATGTTGATAATTGTAGTAATAAAGTTAATGGCCCCAAGAATGGAGGAAATCCCTGCCAGGTGGAGGGAGAAAATAGTTAGGTCTACGGATGCTCCTGCGTGAGCCAGGTTTCCGGAGAGGGGTGGGTAAACTGTTCATCCTGTTCCTGCTCCTGACTCCACAGCTGAGGAGGCTAAAAGAAGAAGGAAAGATGGGGGGAGTAGTCAGAAGCTTATATTATTCATTCGGGGAAATGCCATGTCTGGTGCCCCAATCATTAGTGGCACTAGTCAGTTGCCAAACCCTCCGATCAGGATTGGTATTACTATAAAGAAAATTATTACGAAGGCATGTGCAGTAACAATGACATTGTAGACCTGGTCGTCTCCCATTAGGGCCCCAGGTTGACTAAGCTCTGCTCGGATTAGGAGGCTCAGAGCAGTCCCTACTATTCCGGCTCAGGCACCAAAAATCAAGTATAGGGTGCCAATATCTTTATGATTAGTTGAGAAAAATCAACGTGTGATTGCCACAGGTAGAATGGCTGAAGGTTTAGGCGGCGGATTGTAGCTCCGAGGATAGAGGTTTAATTCCTCTTTCTACCACAAGCTCTGTGGTGAAGTTCATGTTAGATTGCAAATCTAAAGACGCAGGTTGACGCCGGCCGGGGCTTTCCCCGCCTTTTTCCCCGCGGCGGGGAAAGTAGATGGATGCTCGCTGGTTGGGGCGTTTAGCTGTTAACTAAGAGTTTGTAGGATCGAGGCCTTCCCATCTAGAAAGGCTTTAGCTTAATTAAAGTGTCTGGGTTGCATTCAGAAGATGTGGGATAAAGTCCTGCAAGTCTTATCAGAGACTAGGAGATTTTCACTCCTATTGGGGGCTTTGAAGGCCCATGGTTTAGTTTTATCCTAAGTCCCTAAAATAATAGTAGGAGGGCAGTTGGGGCTAGGGGGAGGAGGCAGGTTGCAGAAATAGTGGTTAAGGCTAAGGGTATGGAGGCGTTCTTTTTAAGTGTCCGTCAGGGGGCAGTGCATAAGGTTATATGGGGGGCAAGGGTAAGGGCTATAGCATATGTTAGTCGCAGGTAGAAGTACAGGCTAAGGAGTGCTCCTAGGGCTGAGACTGTTGCTGTAATGAAGAATAATTGTATTGTAAGTTCTTGTAAGATGAATCACTTAGGTATGAACCCGGTTAGAGGGGGGAGGCCTCCTAGTGAGAGAAGTACTAGCGAGGCTAGTGCTGAAAGTGCTGGGGCTTTCACCCATGCTGTGGCTATTGTGGCGATGTTTGTTGCTTTTATTTTGTTCAGGGTTAAGAAGGCTGCTGATGTTATTATAAAGTAGGTTAGAAGGGCTAAAATTGATATTTTTGGGGCTATTTGAATAACTAGGATTATTCAGCCCAGGTGTGCAATTGATGAGTAGGCTAAGATTTTTCGTACTTGGGTTTGATTAAGGCCCCCTCATCCCCCAATGAGAATTGATGTTATCCCTAGGGCTGTTAATATTAGAGAGTGAGAGTCTTGGGTCACACGAAACATTAAAAGGAAGGGTGCTAGTTTTTGTCAGGTGGATAAGAGGAGTCCCGTGGTGAGTGAAATTCCCTGGAGAACTTCAGGGAGTCAGAGGTGTAGGGGGGCGAGGCCTATTTTAAGGGCTAGGGCTATGATTGCTAAGTTAGTGGCGATTGGGTCTATTATAAAGGTAGCGGTTCAAGTTCCTGTTTTTCAAGCATTGATTGTGCAGGCAAACAGGAATACGGCCGATGCAGTAGCTTGGGTAAGAAAGTATTTAGTTGTTGCTTCAACAGCTCGAGGGTGGTGTTGTTGAGTTATTAGTGGGATAATGGCAAGGGTGTTAATTTCTAGTCCGATTCACATTATAATTCAGTGGTCAGTTGAGAAGACCAGGGTTGTTCCAATGGTTAGGCTAGAGATAAATATTGAGAGAACGTAAAGGTTCATTAGTAGGGGAAGGATTTTAACCAACATGTTCGGGGTATGGGCCCGAAAGCTTATTTAGCTGACTCTACTAGAAAGTGGTGTAGTGGAAGCACCTAGAGTTTTGATCTCTAAAGGATGGGTTCAAGTCCCCTTTTTCTAAGGAGTTAGGGGGATTTTAACCCCCGTGGTTCACTCTATCAAAGTGGCCCTTGGGTACTCAGGCATAACTCCTGGGGTTAAAATTGTGGTGGTAGTCCTGCAGTTGCGATGGGAAAGGAAATGTGTCAAAGGATTATAGCTAAAGTCAGCGGAAGAAAATTTTTTCAGATTAAGTGTATTAGTTGGTCATAGCGAAATCGTGGGTAGGAGGCTCGGACCCAGAGAAACACGATAGATAGTAAGGCTGCTTTAATGCCGATGTTTATGGCGGTTAGTTCAGGTAGACCTGGAAAGTTTGAAGCCCCGAGGAATAAGATGGAGGATAGGGTGTTTATAAATAGGATGTTGGCGTATTCGGCTAGGAAGAATAGGGCAAAAGGGCCTCCGGCGTATTCTACGTTAAATCCTGACACCAGTTCTGATTCTCCTTCAGTGAGGTCAAATGGGGCTCGATTGGTTTCTGCTAGGGTTGAGATATATCATATTGCTGCTAAAGGTCAAGCTGGGGCGAGTAGTCAGATGCTTTCTTGTGTGGTGGAGAATATTGATAGAGTAAAGCCTCCTGTGAAAATAATAGTTGAAAGTAGAATAAGTCCTAGGGAGACTTCATAGGAGATGGTTTGGGCTACAGCTCGAAGGGCTCCAATTAGGGCATATTTGGAATTTGATGCTCATCCTGAGCCAAGGATAGAGTAGACAGCTAAGCTAGAGAGGGCTAGGATGAATAGAATTGTTAAGTTGAGGTCCGTGACTGGAAAAGGTAGGGGGAGTGGGGCTCATAGGGTTAGAGCAAGTGTTAGGGCTAAGGTAGGGGTGGCTAAAAATAAGAAGGGGGAAGATGTGGAAGGTCGGACGGGTTCTTTAATGAATAGTTTGACCCCATCTGCAATAGGTTGAAGGAGCCCATATGGTCCTACAATATTTGGACCTTTTCGAAGTTGCATGTAGCCTAGTACTTTTCGTTCAATTAGGGTAAGGAACGCTACAGCTAATAAAATTGGTACGATATAAGTTAATGGATTAATAATGTGGGTTAGTAGTGTGTTGAGCATAACTAGGGAGAGGATTTGAACCCCTGAAGGGGAGGCTTAGGCTCCCTGCATTTACCGGGCTCTGCCACCCTAGTATGGCCCTTGTCTTGGGCCGGGGTGGGCCCCCCTTTGGCTAATTTAGTTGTTTTCATTAGGTGGGGGTGAGGCGTGCTTGAAGTATTGGCCTCTTCGTTCCGGTCCTTTCGTACTAGGAAGGAAGGCTCCGTAGATAGAAACTGACCTGGATTACTCCGGTCTGAACTCAGATCACGTAGGACTTTAATCGTTGAACAAACGAACCCTTGATAGCGGCTGCGCCATCAGGATGTCCTGATCCAACATCGAGGTTGTAAGCCCTCTCGTCGATATGGACTCTGGGAGAGGATTGCGCTGTTATCCCTAGGGTAACTTGGTCCGTTGATCGGCCTTGGCCGGATCATTGTTGGTCAAAATTTTTGTGCCTTAGAACGGTAGTTCTTGGTTTCAGGGGTTTGTCCCTGTCCACTCGGGAGTTTTATTGTATTCCCGTGGTCGCCCCAACCGAAGATGTTTGTGCCAGAGTTCTGTTTCTTTGGTACATTTGTTGTGTGTGTGTTTAAGAGTTGGTTAACATCTAAAGCTCCATAGGGTCTTCTCGTCTTACGTGGGTATGCTCGCTTCTGCACGAGCAGATCAGTTTCATTGACTGGGATAAAGAGACAGTTAAACCCTCGTTTTGCCATTCATACAGGTCTTCATTTAAAAGACAATTGATTGCGCTACCTTCGCACGGTTAAAATACCGCGGCCGTTAAACTTTAGTCACGGGGCAGGCAGGACCTCCTATACGGGGGTGGGCAGGAGGCGATGTTTTTGGTAAACAGGCGAGGTTTAGGTTTGCCGAGTTCCTTTTCTTCCTTTAAGTCTTTCCTTTGGTGTGCACTCTTGTGTAAGGGTAACGGGGTGAAGATGCGTGCTTTTCTTGCTTTGGGGGCTGGGTGCAGGTTCCTCTGTTTTTGGATTCGTTAATTGTCGGGGGAGGGTCCGATCCGACTTACGCTTGTGCTTGGAGAAGGTCATTCTTCTTATTACTCGTTCTAGCATGGTATATTTTATGGGTACATAAAAGGGCTCGATATTTTTAGGAGCGTGGGGGAAGGTTAATGTAATGATAGGCTAGTAAGGGTTTGAGCTTTAACGCTTTCTATTCAGATGGCTGCTTTCAGGCCCACTGAAGCCTGTAGCCTTTAGTTGGATATATCCCTTAGCTTTCTGGTAAGGTTGTGTCCTTTGTTAGGGAAGCTGTACCTTCCCTAACTAACTTCCGTCATTAGCCTGTGGTCTTTGTAAGTTGGACTTTTGGATTGGGGGTGTGGCGGAGCTGAACTTCTATTCATTTCTCGGGCAACCAGCTATTACCTGACTCGATAGGTCTTTCACCTCTACTCAGAGCTCTTCCCACTCTTTTGCCACAGAGACGGGTTGGCCCTAAAGGCTGTCTCGGAGTAGCTCGTGCAGGTTTCGGGGTGTCAAACTAGAGTTCTCTATGCTTGGGTAGACTGGCTAGATCATGATGCAAAAGGTACGAGGTGAAATCTCTGCTTTTATTTACTTGAGTGATTTTTTTCATTTCTCTTTCAGCTTTCCCTTGCGGTACTGTGTCTATAGCTTCAATTTTCCTTTTTAGTCGCCTTTACTGGGGAGGTCAAATGATTTAATTTGTGGTTTTTGTTCTTTTGAAACTGGTTTATATTGGGAGGGTTGTTGTGTTGTTTAAGCTAGTTTTTTAGTTCAGGGTGATCCAACTTGCATGGATGTTTACTCGGTGTAAGGGAGTCGCTTGACTATCTCGGCCACACCCTGGTTATTCCAAGTGCACCTTCCGGTACACTCACCATGTTACGACTTACCTCCCCTTGTGGCCATTTAAGATGTTAATAACTAAGTTGGGGGCTATTGGGGAGAGTGACGGGCGGTGTGTGCGCGCTTCAGAGCCGGCTTCAATAATGCACTCTATTCTTCGTTTACTGCTAAATCCACCTTCTGGTTGTCGTTTCAGAAATACCTTTCGTAATGACCTAGTTTAGGTAATGTAGCCCATTTCTTCCTATCTCGTACGCTACACCTCGACCTGACGTTTTGAACAATGTTCGTCTTGCTTACTGTGGTGCCCTCATGGGGTAAGCTGGCGGCGGTGGTATATAGGCGGGATGGACAAGAGATAGTGAGGTTTAACGGGGATTATCGGTTCTAGAACAGGCTCCTCTAGGTGGGTCTGAAGCACCGCCAAGTCCTTTGGGTTTTAAGCTACGCTCGTAGTCCCCTGGCGGATATCTTTTGTACTTTGATATCTAAGTTTACGGCTAGGCATAGTGGGGTATCTAATCCCAGTTTGTGTCTTAGCTGTCGTGGGTTCTAGTGTGTTTAAAGCCACTTTCGTTGATGATGTTCGAGCTTTTATGAGCGTATAACGGCTAGAAAAGTCTTTAGCTTTAGTGGGGGGGGTGTCTATAACCACTCTTTACGCCGAAGCTATCAGCTTGGGTCTCTCGTATAACCGCGGTGGCTGGCACGAGTTTTACCGGCCCTCTTAACCCTGGCTAAGTCAAGTTTTCACTTATGTATTAATGTTTATCACTGCTGAGAACCCTTGGGGGTGTGGCTAAGCAAGGTGTCTTGGGCTATTTTTGGGCCTGATACCAGCTCCTCGTCCCCGGTAGGGGGAGTAAGGGCATTCTCACGGGGCTGCGGAGACTTGCATGTGTAAACTGGGTTAAAGCTGATAGTAAGATTAGGACCAAATCTTTGTGCTTACGGGACTTTTTAGGGTCCATCTTAACATCTTCAGTGTTATGCTTTGATTAAGCTACGCTAGC